TTAACCACTCATTAAAATCATTAATTCTACTGTTATAACACTTCGAATACGATAATAAACAACTAAAATAGCTAATCCTATAGATGATTCTGCTGCTGCTACGGTTAAGATTAAAAGGGAAAAGATTTGTCCAATTATGTCATCTAACAAAATTGAAGAGAATATTAAATTAAAACTTACAGCTAAAAACATCATTTCGAGAGACATCAACATAACTAAAATATTTCGTTGATTTAGAAAAATTCCTATTAAGCTAATTAAAAAAAGTAAGGTTGATACATTTATATAGTTTAATTGAGTGTACATTTTATTTTATTGCAATAAAGTTTTAGAGTAGTAGAATTTGTATATGATAATCCAGCCACAGGTTCCCCTACGGCTACCTTGTTACGACTTCACTTCAGTCCTTTTTTTATCTTAAATAGTTACTATTTTCCAATAAAATAAATTTCCATAGCGTGACGGGCGGTGTGTACAAGATCTGAGAACGAATTCACCGTGACAATCTTTTCCACGATTACTAGCAATTCCATCTTTACAATTTCGAGTTTCAGAAATTGATCCGTAATTGATTTTTGTTAAAGCTTTACTTTAATTTTCGTTATTGCTTCTTATTGAAAAAATCATTGTAGCACATGAAAGTAGCCCAACTTATTAGGGTCATGAGGACTTGACGTCGTTCTTACCTTCCTTTAAAATATCTTTAACAGTTTCAGTTCTAAAACTAAAAAGAGTTTTGTCCGTTTATTGGAATGAACCAAACGCTTCACAGCACGGACTGACGACAGCCATGCAACACCTGTGAAAATGCAAAAGTTGGTAAGATTTTGCGCGTATTGTCGATTTAAACCACATGCTCCACTGCTTGTGCAGATCCCCGTCAATTCCTTTGAGTTTTAATTTTGCAATCGTAGTCCCCAGGCGAAGTGTTTTAGCGTTAACTTAAATTTCTTTTGGAAAATAAACACTCATTGTTCAGGGCATGGACTACAGGGGTATCTAATCCCTTTTGCTTCCCATGCTTTAATATCTCAACGTCAGTTTTAAATTAGACTGCTGCTTTCGCTACTTGAGATTCCTCTAAATATCAATACATTTTACCGTTACATCTAGAATTCTACAGTCTTCATTCAAACTCAAGAATATTAGTTTTTAATTAATTTAAACATAAAATTTAATATTTAAACATAAAATTTAATATTCAGTCTACATATACTTTACGCCCAATAAATCTGAATAACGTCAGCCCTTCTCGTCTTACCGCGGCTGCTGGCACGAAATTAGCCAGGACTATACTAGATTTCATCATTGTTGAAATTTATTTTATGTTTTACAGCTAAGCCTTAATCACATAAATGATTTAGCTGGGTCAAGCTATCGCTCATTGCCCAATATTCCCCACTGCTGCCTTTAAAGTAAAGTCTGGACCATTTTTCAATTCCAGTGTGGTTGTTCATCCTCACAGACCAACTAAAGATTGTAAGCTTGGTAGTCTTTTTTTACCAACTACTTAATCTTTCACAGACTATTTTCAAGCCGATTAATCTTTTCATATATTAAGTATTATTCTCGATATTATTTTCTGTGTATTACTCACCCGTACGCTAATTCTCAATAGATAATTTTAACTTGCATGTGTTAAGCTAATCATCAACGTTCATTCTGAGCCAGGATCAAACTCTTCTATTTTTAATTTTATAATCTTTTGTGGTTTTTTCTTACTACTCTAAAGCTTTTTACTAATAACAGTTCGCTACTCAAAATTTTAGGATTTGTTTTGTTGCTATTTCAGACTTAGTAATTTCATGATTAATTCTAAAATTAAAACTAATAGTCTGTTTGACTAATATCTTTTTTGTAGAATTAAATTTCAACTGTACTGCCTTTTTATTAACTTTTGATCTCATCTTACATATAATTCTTAATACTTTACGGGAATAGGATTTGAACCTATAACTTTAGAACATGAACCTAATGAGTTACCAATTACTCTACCCCGTGCATTACTCCTAGTGAGATTCGAACCCACATTTATACCACGAAAAAGTATTGTCTTAACCATTAAACGATAGGAGCTACTTTTTTTTACCATATTTAGATCGAGTCGACGAACGGTTGTTTACGCCAGGTAAATCATAGACTCCTCTTATAAAATGGTAGAATACGCCAGGTAAATCTTTGACACGGCCTCCCCTTACTAATACTAAAGAATGTTCTTGTAAAGAATGACCTTCTCCTGGAATGTAACCTATTACTGCCTTTCCTGTTGTTATTAGTACTTTTGCTACTTTTCTTTCAGCGGAATTTGGCTTTTTTGGATTTATTGTGTATACTTTTATACAAATACCCTTTTTTTGTGGGGATTTTTTTAGCGCAATAGATCTGCTTTTTGTATTTAACTTTTTACGGGGATTTTTTAGCAACTGCTTTAAAGTAGGCATTTTAATATTTAACTTTGTTAATTAGATTAAAGCAAGAAAGAAAATGCAAGCACTCTAATGCTATAAAATTTAAAAGGGGGAGAAAAACATTTAAAGAGCAATCTGAAGGGAATAAAATAAATAAGAATAAAATAAATAAGAATAAAATACCTTTTTTATATCTTTTCGTCTTGGTAAATAAATAAAAGGGATCTTTCAGTAATAGTAAATTTGAAAAATAAAAAATACTAATTAGTATAGTATAGCCTAGTAAATATTGAAAATTAGATATCAAACTAATAAATTTTAAGATATTAGGTTGAATTTCTAAAAATTTAAAAGGGTGAAAGCCTTTACTCTCCGCGCCCAATGAAAATAAAGTTTGTAAGATCATAGGAAAAATTAAGAAATAGTAACTAATTAAAAATATGTAGTAATTAATAAAAGCTTTTTTGTAAAATGTACTTAATAAATAAACTTGAAATCTATAAAATCCCGTTTTAAGAAAATAGCCTAATTGCAAAGCAAAAAAGGGTCAAGCTATCAAAATAGTGTTGGATACAATCAAAGCTCATCAAAGCTCAATTAACTCTGTTATTCCAGTTGATATAAATTTCTTTTTGGCTATTAATACAGGAAATATTTTAATAAAAAATAAAGCATCGAATTTATACAAAAAAATTAAAAATATAATGGTGCTGCTAAGCAATAAATATAAACTTCGGTAAAAAAGTTCATCTATATAAATATAGACTGATCAAATTTTCTCCATTATTTTAGCAATTTTGAGTGTATTAGGATTTGAACCTAAGATCCATAAATTAAAAGTTTACTGCTTTTACCACTAAGCTATACACCCACACTGTGTTTGGAAAGATTCGAACTTTCAATCCCTAAATCCGTAGTTTAGGGCTTTATCCACTTTAAGCTACAAACACTTTGAGCAATAATGGATTCGAACCATTAACTTTTTCAGTGTAAACGAAACACTCTACCTATTGAGTTAATTGCTCGAAATTGTAAACTTCCTGAGTAGGATTCGAACCCACAATCTAGTAGTTAACAGCTACTCGCTTTCACCTTTTAGCTATCAGGAACCACCTTCCCTTCTATAGGGGTACAAAAGTCAGTAGTCTGAACTACTGACTTTTGTACCCCTATAGAAGGGAAGGTGGTTGAGTGGTTGAAAACAACGGTTTGCTAAATCGTCACACAAACGATTCTTGTGTCATGGGTTCGAATCCCATTCTTCCTACAAGTTGATTGCGTTCTGAAGGATTCGAACCCTCATTACTCAATTTAGAAGATTGATGTTTTATCCTAAGTTAAACTAAAAACGCGGTTTGAAGAGAGTAGGATTCGAACCCACGATTACAACTTAGTAAATAGATTTACAGTCTATCGCCTTTAACCACTCAGCCATCTCTCCAATTTTAGATAAAACTATAAGTCTTCCCAATCTAGTAGTTAACAGCTACTCGCTTTCACCTTTTAGCTATCAGGAACCACCTTCCCTTCTATAGGGGTACAAAAGTCAGTAGTCTGAACTACTGACTTTTGTACCCCTATAGAAGGGAATGTAGTTTAATTTGGTAAAACATGTGTTTTGCATACATAAGATCATTGGTTCAAATCCGATCATTTCCAAAACTTCATGTTAAAAATGATTCAAATATCAAGAAGTAAAATTTACAAGAACTTTATAAAAGATTTCGACTTTTCTGATAAAAATATTACAAAAAATACTTATATTGGAAATCAACGAAATCAAGCTAAAATATTTTTCAGATATTCAGTAAGTGAGAGTATTTTTTTTATAGAGCTTTTACTGAATCAGCGAGCTTTAATAATAAACCACACTAAATCTAGTTTCACTACTATTTGTATCAGAACTGCCAAGTTAACTTTATTAAGTGAACAGTACCTAAATTTGTTTCTAAAAAGCTCGTTTTCGAAAGAATACTTAATTTGAACGGAAAATTTGATTAGTATTTTTTCAAATATTCAAGTAAAAACAAGTTTAAAAAACGAGAAGATCTATTTTGAAAGTTACTAAAGGAGAATAGCTTAATTGGTAGAGCTCTGGTTTTCAAAACCAAGGGTTGAAGGTTCAAGTCCCTCTTCTCCTGATATTTTATAATGGAAAAAATGTTAAATCAAAATCTTATTTCAAGTCCACTTGAACAATTTGAAATTGTAACAATTATACCTCTTTCTATTGCGGGTATCAATCTATCAATTACTAATTCGGCCATATTTGTGTTTTTTTCTTTAATACTTATGATATTTTGATTTAGTTTAAGTTTTTATAAAGGAACTTTAATTCCTACAAATTGGCAATCAACAAAAGAAATATTTTACGAAATAACATCAAGTATGATTCGTGAAAATCTAGGGCTAAAAGGAGAATCTTATTTCCCTTTTATCTTTAGCCTGCATTCATTTTTATTATTCTGTAATTTAATAGGTATGGTGCCTTACAGTTTTACAGTAACAAGTCATATAATTTTTACTTTTGCTTTAGCGTTATCTATATTTATTGGAGTTAACATAATTGGTTTGCAAACACATGGAATCAAATTTTTTTCTTTGTTTTTACCACGTGGAGTACCTTTAATTATCGTACCCTTAATTATTACAATTGAATTACTTTCATACATCGTCAAAGTTTTTACTCTTTCAATCAGGCTATTTGCTAACATGACTTCAGGACACACATTACTAAAAATAATTGCTGGTTTTGCGTGAACAATGTTATCGGCTGGAGGTTTATTGGCTATTTTTCATGTCATCCCTCTAGGTTTACTTATTGCATTAACAGGACTTGAATTAGCAATTGCTGCTTTACAAGCTTACGTTTTTACTCTTTTAACTTGTATTTATTTAAATGATGTTTTAGACCTACATTAAACAATGCCGCAATTAGATCATATAATTATTTTTTCCCAAATTTTCTGATTATTTATCGTTTTCATTTTATTTTATACAACTATAACTCATTTTTTTCTTCCAAAATTTTTGAAGGTTCTAAGAGCACGAAAATTAATAGCAAAAGTAAATTCGGAGAAGGTTACTTTTATCGCAAACAAATCATCAAAAAATAAAATAAGGTTGTTAGGTGTTATAATGAAGAATTTAACTACTGTAAAGAAGATTTTAAATAGTACTTCTACTTTTAATACTTCTAACTTTAATATAACAAAGACAAATAAGATTGATGAATTAGTTGGAAAGACCGTAAAAAATTCTGTACTATTTTGCAACTTTCAGATTCTTGATTCAATTAACGTTTACTCAAAACTAATTCAGAAGTAAACAACTTATCTATATTTGTTAAAATGTACATCATAGTAATAATCTTACCTCTAGTAGGATCTCTAATTTCTGGGTTCGGTGGGCGCTGATTAGGACGTTATGGGACAAGTATACTATCAACTACTTTTGTTGGGGTCTCATTTTTTTTAGCTATTTTAATATTTTATGAAACAGGACTTTGTGGCACTACATGTTATATTTCGTTAACTTCTTGGATTAATGCAGAAACTTTATCAGTAAAGTGAGGATTTTTATTTGATTCACTAACAGGCGTAATGTTAGTTGTTATAACTTCTATTTCAACTTTGGTTCATCTATACTCTATTAGTTATATGGAAAGTGATCCACATTCGCCGAGATTTATGGCTTACTTAGAAATCTTTACTTTTTTTATGTTAATTTTAGTAACGGCTGATAATATGTTACAAATGTTTTTAGGATGAGAGGGTGTAGGATTAGCTTCCTATCTTCTTATCAATTTTTGATTTACTCGCCTTGCAGCTAATCAATCCGCAATTAAAGCATTAGTTATAAACAGAATTGGAGATTTTGGGTTAAGTATAGGAATTTTTACTATTTTTTATTTATTTAGCTCAGTAGAATACTTAGCTATTTTTTCAATAAGCCCATTCTTTCAAAATTATTACTTGATTCTTTTAGGGTATGAAGTGAATTGTATAACATTAGTGGGAATTTTGTTATTTGTAGGAGCGGTAGGTAAATCAGCACAGCTAGGTTTGCACACTTGACTTCCCGATGCTATGGAAGGACCAACTCCAGTTTCCGCATTAATCCATGCGGCAACAATGGTGACAGCTGGAGTTTTTTTAATGATTAGATTTTCACCTCTAATCGAATACTCTACTACTATCTTAACTATCTTAACTATCGTAGGTTCTCTTACAACTTTCTTTGCGGCAATGACCGGAGCCTTTCAGAATGATCTAAAAAGGGTAATTGCTTATTCCACTTGTAGTCAATTAGGCTATATGGTTTTTGCTTGTGGACTATCTTGTTATAATGTAAGTTTGTTTCACTTAACAAACCATGCATTTTTTAAAGCTTTGCTTTTTTTAAGTGCTGGTTCTGTAATCCATGCACTTTCGGACGAACAAGATATGAGAAAAATGGGATCGCTAATTCGATTTTTACCTGTTACCTATTCTTTAATGTTAATAGGTTCGTTAGCGTTAGCAGGTTTCCCTTTTCTTACAGGGTTTTATTCTAAAGATTTTATTTTAGAAATTTCTCAAATTTCAATGAATACGAATTTAAAAGAAGTGTCTGGAAATCTAGCTTGTTGATTAGGAAGTATTTCAGTATTTTTTACAGCATTTTATTCATTTCGATTAATTTACTTAACATTTATCAATAATGCAAATTCTAATCGAATGTCTGTAAATTCAATTCATGAATCAAATTGAGTTATACTTACTCCTTTATTTTTACTAGCTTTGGGAAGTATTTTTATAGGGTATACATCGAAAGATTTATTTATTGGTTTTGGAACCAATTTTTGAGGAACCTCTATTTTCAATTTACCAATTCGTTCAATTCAGATGGAAGCAGAATTTTTAGAAGCAAAATTAAAATGATTGCCCTTTTTCTTAAGTATATTTGGAATACTAATCGCAACAACTCTTAACATTGGTGTAAGGAATTTTCATAAGGGTATTATTTTCTATTCATTTTTTGCTTTTTTAGCTAACAAAAAGTGGTATTGAGATCTAATATATAACAGATTTATAACTTATCCGCTTTTAGTTTTTGGATACAAGGTTTCCTTCAAAAATCTAGACCGGGGTTTTATTGAAATATTGGGACCTTTTGGCTTATCAAATTTAATAACAACTTGAGCAAATATTACAAAACAACTTCAAACGGGACAAATTACCCATTATCTATTCTTTATGATACTGGGAGTGTGTTTCTTTTTGGTTTGGGTAAATTTCAGTTCTTATTTATTCTCTTCAGTAGTTTTGTATTTAGTATTACTATTTTTCATATAAAATGGAGTCTATAGCTTAAAGGTTAGAGCGTACGCGTGCGGCATGTTAGTAAAATATTAAATACAATATCGATTTATTCTAGATAAGTGAAAATCTTAGTACTTACAGGAACCCGCAGGTTTAGTTCAACTTATGATTAACATCAAAGCTAAGTTGAATTAGAAAGTTTAAGGATACGAATAGAAATTTGTTGAAAACATCACTACTCTAAAAATATAAATATAAATTAAATTAAATAGCGTGCATTTAATTGGGTTAAAATATTCTTGGTGTAAAGCAAGATCCTAAAAGCTTGAAAGGTAGAAAAAATCGGAACATGCATAAGAAAAGTATTCAAGCTAAAGTTTTCGTGTAATTTGAAAAATAAGCTTAAAATATAACAAACAAAAGTTTGAAAAGCTGTATGACAGGAAATCTGTCTTGTACAGTTTAAAACAGAGACAATTAATAAAATTGTCGACTGTAACTTGATAAGCGTAAGGTTGATTGTTCAACTCAATCTAGACTCAAACAGAATTATTCAGAATGACAACAGAGTTTAACCCGTTGATATATACTTCTTTAACTCCTCTTATAGGAACTTTTATTCTATACTTTGTACCAACATCAAAAATAAATATTTGTAGAAATATTGCCCTTTGTTTTTCTAGTGTTACGCTTATCTTCTCCCTATTTATTTGAATTCAATTTGATTCTACTACATCCTTATTTCAATTTTGTTATACGATTAGTTGATTACAAGGATTAAATATTTATTATTCCATAGGCATAGATGGTGTGTCGCTATTTTTCATTTTATTAACAGCGCTTCTTACGAATATCTGTATATTAATAAGCTGAACTTCAGTTAACTTTCTAGTCAAAGAATACTTAATTTGTTTTTTAATTTTAGAATTTTTCTTAATTCAAGTATTTAGTGTTTTAGATTTGCTATTTTTTTATATTTTTTTTGAAAGCGTTTTAATCCCCATGTTTCTGATTGTAGGAATTTGAGGATCTCGTGAAAGAAAAATTCGAGCAGCTTTCCAGCTTTTTTTATATACCCTTATAGGTTCGTTATTGATGCTTCTAGGAATATTATGCGTATACTTTCAAGCTGGGACAACTGATATTCAACTGTTGTGGCAAGTTGAATTTTCAGAATTTAGACAATTGCTGCTATGATTAGCTTTTTTTTCTAGTTTTGCTATAAAGATTCCAATGATTCCTTTCCATATTTGATTACCTGAAGCTCATGCAGAAGCACCTACAGCAGGTTCGGTTATTTTAGCAGGCATACTGCTAAAAATGGGTGGTTTTGGCTTCTTACGATTTTCGCTTCCAATGTTTCCATTTGCTTCAGTATTTTTTAGTCCCTTAATTTTCGTTCTAAGCTTAATTGCTATAATTTACGCTTCCTTAACGACATTGCGTCAAATTGATTTAAAAAAAATTATAGCGTATTCCTCAGTTTCTCATATGGGTTTTGTGACCATAGGTATTTTTTCTCTGACATTACAGGGAATTGAAGGGAGTCTAATTTTAATGCTAAGTCATGGATTAGTTTCAAGCGCACTTTTTTTATGCATAGGCATACTGTATGATCGACATAAAACTAGAATAATTAAATATTATAGTGGATTAGTTCAAGTCATGCCTCTTTTTGGGGTATTTTTTTTATTCTTTTCTTTTGCTAATTTAGGTTTTCCAGGTACTAGTAGTTTTATTGGTGAACTTCTAGTTTTATTAGGAACTTTTAAATCAAGTATGTTTACAGCGATTTTAGCAAGTATAGGTATGATTTTTGGTGCTGCTTATTCTATTTGGCTATTTAATAGAATTATTTTTGGAGTTTTGAAGAACGAGTACTTTTTATATTTCCAAGACTTATCACGTCGAGAGTTTTGAATATTAGTTCCTTTGGTATTTTTAATCGTATGGATAGGTTTATATCCAAATCCATTTTTAAACGAAATCCATTTTTCTACATTAAATATTGTAAAACAATTTTCATCTTAATAAAGTGCTATGATGCAAAGCTTTAATTGGTTTGGCATTCGCTGAGCCGCATTAATATTAATATCAGCAATTTTAATTGATATCGAATTTATTTTAGTAAATGTGGGCTTTCTTTTCCTCCATATAAATAAAGGTGTACAAACAATTATAAGAGATTACATCCACATTGAAAGAATAAATTTAATTTCGTTGTTAATTATAAGAATTTCTTATATTGAATTAATTCGTTATTTCTTAGAATTATTTATGTAAAGAACAGACATGACTTATATATTGTACGATTTTTATTCAATACTTACAGAAATTTATATATTACTTAGTACAATAATTTTAATAGTATACGGAGTATTTTTTGGAGCTTCAGGTAATCTGGGCTTTCCGATTCTTAGCAAAAATTTCAGTTTGTTAGTTAAACAGACATTTTTGTTAAGTTTGTTCTTAGTTAAAAATTCAATTAATACAGTAAGTTGAAATAACTTTTTAATATTAGACGATTTTGGCGTGGGTATTAAAGCAATTACAATAGTAATTACACTAGTTTGATCTATACTGATATTTCAAGATTCAACACAAGAAAAGATAAACATTTTTGAATTTTGAATTTTAGTTCTCCTAGCTGTACTTGCCAATTTATTTATAATTCAATCGTTTGATCTGTTAAGTATCTATTTAACAATTGAATTTCAAAGTTTAATATTTTATATTATGGCCAGCTTGAAACGTACTTCAGAATTTTCAACGGAAGCAGGATTAAAGTATTTTGTATTAGGAGCGTTTGCTTCGGCTTTATTGTTATTTGGGTTTTCTTTTCTTTATGGCTTAACGGGGGTAACAAATTTAAATGATTTTTCTAATCTATTTACGGGTTTCGATATTAAAAATTATTTTTTTGAAATAATTCTGTGCATGCTAATTATTCTTGCTGCTTTATTTTTTAAAGTAGGTGCAAGTCCGTTTCACATGTGAGTACCTGATGTGTACGAAGGATCGATTATAACTGTGACAACCTTCTTTGCGATAATTCCAAAATTAGCAATTTTTTCTGTTTTACTTCGTTTCTTGTTTTTTTCCTTTTATGATGTTATTGCATGATGAAACCCCTTGGTTTTATTTTGTATTTTGTTATCATTAATTATTGGTGCTTTAGGTGCATTTACACAATCTAAATGAAAACGTTTTATGGCATATAGTTCAATAACAAATTTAGGTTTTTTATTATTGATTTTTGCTTCAGGATCCGTAGAAAGTATTTTTAGCATAATATTTTACCTGGCTGTTTATTCAGTAACAACATTGGGTATTTTTGGCTTAATAATGAGTTTAAAAAAATATTCTTACCCCAAGTTTTACCAATCACGCTATTTGTCAGATTTAATAATGTTAGGGAAGGCTAATCCTATTTTAGCTTTGACAACAGCTATGTTCTTATTTTCAACAGCAGGAATTCCGCCTTTAGCAGGTTTTTTTTCGAAGTTTTTTGCTCTTTTAACTGCTATTAAATGCAATATTTTCGGTGTAAGTATACTAGCGGTAGTAATGAGTTGCGTTGTTTGTTTTTATTATATACGTTTAATAAAAAATATGTATTTCAATAAAACAATTTATTGACCAGTTTTACTTCCCTCTAGTAAATCAGCTTCGCTGGTACTAGGAATCTCGTTGATTTTTTTGAGTTGTCTTTGTATTGATTTGGAAGTTTTATCATTACCATCAGCTTGAATGCTATTTATTTAAAAAGTAGTAAAATGCTTACAATTGTAATTTTGTTGAAGATTATATCTTTAATTTTACCTTTATTAGTTGCTGTTGCTTACATGACATTAGCAGAGAGAAAAGTAATGGCAGCTATGCAGAGGCGTAAAGGACCAAATGTTGTTGGAGTTTTTGGTTTGTTACAACCTCTTGCGGATGGTTTAAAACTATTTGTGAAAGAAACAGTTTTACCATCAAGTGCAAACACAAGTATTTTTATATTAGCGCCAATATTAACATTTTTATTAGCTTTAATTGCTTGAGGTGTTTTACCTTTGGGTGAAGGGATGGTTTATTCTGATATAAATGTGGGAATTTTATATGTTTTAGCTATATCTTCTCTTGGTGTTTACGGAATTATTATTTCAGGTTGATCTAGTAATTCAAAATACGCTTTTTTAGGGGCATTGCGCTCAGCTGCTCAGATGGTTTCTTACGAAGTATCCATTGGTTTGATTTTAATTAATGTATTGCTATGCGTTGGATCTTTGAATTTAACAGAAATTGTTTTATCACAGCAACATATTTGGTTTGGTATTCCTTTATTTCCAGTTTTACTTATGTTTTACATTTCAATTCTTGCAGAGACAAACAGAGCACCTTTCGATTTACCGGAAGCAGAAGCAGAATTAGTAGCTGGTTACAATGTAGAATACTCAGCAATGGGATTTGCTTTATTTTTTTTAGGTGAGTATGCGAACATGATTTTAATGTGCAGTCTAACAACGATCCTATTTTTTGGAGGTTGGTTACCTCCTTTTAATATAGCTATGATGTACTGGATTCCTCCTACAATTTGATTTGGTTTAAAAACTACATTATTATTATTTGGTTTTATCTGAGTCAGATCATCGTTTCCTCGTTATCGTTATGATCAATTAATGCGTATAGGATGAAAAGTTTTTCTACCTTTATCATTAGGTTGAGTGCTTTTAATTGCGGGAATTTTGTTAGGTTTTAACTGATTACCTTAAAAATAAATATATGAAATTAATTTTTAGTGAATACTCTATAATTTTGATATTTCTAATTATATCATTTTTACTGTCCTCTTTAATTTTTATTTTATCTTACTTTATAACACCTCAAAAAGCAGATCAAGAAAAAGTTAGTGCGTATGAGTGTGGTTTTAATCCCTTTGATGATGCTAGAGCTACCTTTGATGTTAGATTTTATCTAGTTGCTATTTTGTTTTTAATATTTGATCTAGAAGTAAGTTTTTTATTTCCTTGATCCTTAGTTTTAGGGAATCTTCCTGCTTTTGGATTTTGAACCATGGTTGTATTTTTATTGATTTTAACTATAGGGTTTATTTATGAGTGATACAAAGGGGCTTTAGAGTGAGAATAGCAATATAAAAAGTAAATTAACTTAGAAAGTAAATTAGAAAATACTTGATCCCTTCCCGACCTCAAAAGTAAATTTATCTTTATCAAAACTACTATTGGACTTTAGAACGGAAATATTGATAGGTTAATAAGAAGCTAAAAGAAAAATGACTAATATTAATTATTCAAAATCACTCTTATTGAAAGTATACTTTCAACCAACAAACATATTGTTTACTTTAACATTCTTAGAAGGCAGTATTGTATTTTGAACATCTGTGGGTATGTGAAAAATAAGAGGAACGAAAAAATTGACTTTAGCTGCCATTGAGATCGCTCTAAAAGCTATTTTCAAAAAAGTAGCTCAGCTTAATTGCAAGTTTTTGCATATAGAATTATGTGGATTTAATAAAAATAAGAAGACCATCACAAAACTACTGAAGAGCGGTAGTACTAAAATCAGATCAATTAGTGATAAAACATCAAATCCGCATAACGGATGCAGAAAGAAAAAAAGCAGGCGAATTTAACGACGGAATAGTTCAATTTGGTTAGAACGTTGGAATCATAATCCAAAAGTTATAGGTTCAAATCCTATTTCCGTTAGATGAGGCTAGATGGCAGAATGGGTTTATGCGCAAGATTGCAAATCTTTAAATATTGGTTCAATTCCAATTCTAGCTTGAACTTACTTAACTAGAGGCTTATAAAATAAAATTTAATTAGTATAAAAATGAATGTAACTCTTCAAAGTGCAAAAATGATTGGCGCAGGTTTAGCAACTATAGGATTAACAGGTGTTGGCGCAGGTGTTGGTATAGTTTTTGGTTCTCTGGTTATGGCATATGCAAGAAATCCGTCATTAAAACAGCAATTGTTTGGCTATACAATTTTAGGATTTGCTTTAACTGAAGCGGTAGCCTTGTTTGCTTTAATGATGGCTTTCTTAATTTTATTTACTTAAGAATTAGGGTATAGCGTAATAGGTTATCGCGTTTGCTTTGGGAGCGAAAAATTGTAGGTTCGAATCCTACTACCCTAAGAATAAGGATGAATGGCTGAGTGGTTAAAAGCATCAATTTTGAAAATTGATATAATTTTTATCGTGGGTTCGAATCCTACTTCATCCGATAAAAAAGTCTAGATAGCTCAGTTGGTAGAGCATGGGATTGAAGATTCTTGTGTCATGGGTTCGAATCCCATTCTAGACAACAGAAAGAAAAGAATAAAATGTTTCGTGATTTTTCCTTATTAAATCGTCCATTGTCACCTCACCTTACAATTTATTTACCTCAGCATTCTTCTCTCTTTTCTATTTGACATAGATTTTCAGGAATCTTGTTATTAATCTCATTAGCAGTAACTTTGTTTTTAATTAATATAATAAGTTTTTGTGGTTTACTAGATTTTTTTTATATTCTAAATGTATTTTTGAGCTCAAAAATAAAAAAATTAATTTTTTTATTTTTGAGCTCAATTAGTATGTATCATTCTGTTAATGGAATACGTCACTTAACGTGAAATCTAGGAATTTGACTACACAAAGATTATCTCATTTACTTTATGATTACACTAATTTTCATATTTTCATTAATGTTAATAATAATTTAGTAAAAATGTTTCTATACAAGAAATCACAAAAGATTGATTTAACTACTGATAAGTTAAATCACCAAAAGTATATTCGAATCTATCGTTGAAATCCTCATTTTCAGCAAAAACCATGATTTAGTATTTATCCTATTTCAACAAAAAATTGTGGTCCTATGTTATTAGATGCTTTAATTCAAATTAAAAATATCCAAGATTCTACCTTAACTTTTAGACGCTCATGCAGAGAAGGGATATGTGGTAGTTGTTCCATGAATATTAATGGAGTAAACTCACTTGCTTGCTTAAAGACCTTAAACTTTGAAGAAAAATTTGTTACAATTTACCCTTTACCGCATATGTATGTTATAAAAGATTTAGTTGTCGATTTAACCAATTTTTATTCTCAATATAAATCTATAAAACCTTGATTAGTTAATAAATCAATTAATTCGTCAAATGAGCTTTTACAGTCTAAAAAAGATAGGGCGGAATTAAATGGTTTATATGAATGTATTTTGTGTGCTTGCTGTTCAGCAAGCTGTCCAAGTTATTGGTGGAATCAAGAAACTTATTTAGGACCCGCAATCTTACTACAAGCATACAAATGAATTGTTGATTCTAGAGACCAAATTACAACAGAAAGATTAAACTTTTTAAACCATAAAATTAGATTATTTAGATGTCATACAATTCTGAATTGTAGTAAAACATGTCCTAAAAATTTAAATCCTGGCAAAGCAATTTCTAGTATAAAACAAAGTATTTTACATATCTAAAGACATTTGGCTTTCGCCAGTTGAAAATAGGCGAAGAGAGCTCGGTAGGTGTGAGTACTAGATTGTGAATCTAGAGGTCATGGGTTCGAATCCCATTCTTCGCCCTCATAGAGCGGAAATAACTCAATGGTAGAGTATAATCTTGCCAAGATTATAGTTGAGGGTTCGAATCCCTTTTTTCGCTTGAAACTTTATCATTTAATTAAAATGACAATTGAGACTTTTCTATTTCTAGCTTTTTCCAATTTTGCTTTAATTTCGGCTTTAATGGTAGTTTTACTGACAAATGCAGTACATTCAGTTTTATTTTTAATTTTAGTATTTTGTAACGTAGCTGGATTACTTCTTTTAATAGGTGCGGAATTTCTTTCTTTTATGTTCTTGATTGTTTACGTGGGAGCAATTGCAGTTCTTTTTTTATTTGTTGTTATGATGCTGAATATTAAAGTAAACTTAGCACCCTTAAACTTAACATCCCTTGCTCCTTTGGGTGGAACAGTCTTGTTCATTTTGTTTTATCAATTAAATTCAACTAAAGACGTTTTTAAACTTTTTTTATCTTATTTAGATCAGCCAGTTTTAATTAACTGGACTTCTGAAAGAGAAAATCTATCCAATATAAAGGTTATAGGAGAGTTATTATATACTGATTTCAGCTTACTGTTTCTACTGTCAAGCTTAATTTTATTAGTTGCCATGATAGGAGCTATAGTCTTGACAATGCATCAACGAACTGATGTCAAAAAACAAGAAATTGAATTGCAATTGACAAGAAATTCTGCTGGTGTAATCAAATTTATTAAACTAAGAAAATAAAGATGGATATGATGAAATTAGGTAGACATGTTAGATTTAGATTCTAATGATTAAGTGAATCGTGAGGGTTCGAATCCCTCTATCCATAGAGTTTAAAATATAGGTATGTTAACATACCTATATTTTAAACTCTAAAAGAAAGCGTTCTAATTTACCAAGAGTAGGTAAAAGAACAAGGAAATATAAAAAGTAATAAATACTAGCTATTTGCCCTATTAATACATAAGGCTCTTCAACAGGCATACCGCCAATTCATCCTAGTATTAAACAGCAACCTATCATAGTTCAGTATAAAAATTTGTAAATAGGGCGAAAGCGAGAACTTCTTATCTCTGTACTATGAATTCAAGGAAGTAGCGCTAAGACAGCAATTGCTGAAATCATAGCAATAACCCCACCCAATTTATGAGGTATACTTCTCAAAATAGCGTAAAAAGGTAAAAAATATCACTCTGGTACAATATGGGCGGGTGTAACCATTGGATTAGCCTCAATGTAATTGTCAGCATGTCCCAAAATGTTAGGTGAAAAGTAAACAAAACTAGAAAAAAAAACTAAAAATACAATTAGACCTAGAAAATCCTTAATAATAAAATAAGGAAACATGCTTATTTTATCTACATTAGAATCGATTCCTAACGGGTTTCCTGAACCATCTTGGTGAAGTACAGCAAGATGTATTAATGAAGCTGCTGCAATGATGAAAGGAAATAAATAATGAATACTAAAAAATCTATTCAAAGTTGCATTGTCAACTGAAAAGCCCCCTCATAACCATGTTACTATTGAATCTCCCATAAAAGGAATAGCTGAGGCTAAATTTGTAATAACCGTAGCTCCTCATAAACTCATTTGCCCTCAAGGTAAAATATACCCCATAAATGCAGTGCCCATCATAAGAAAAAAAATAATTACACCTATTACTCAAACTCAATGGCGAGGTTTTGAATAAGAGCCAAAATACAAGCCTCTAAAAATATGAATATATACAACTATAAAAAACATAGAAGCACCGTTAGCATGAGTATATCTTAACAATCAACCATAATTAACATCACGCATTATATGTTCAACACTGGCGAAAGCCAAATCTACATGAGGAGTGTAATGCATAGCTAAAAAAATCCCAGTTAAGATTTGAATTATTAAACACATAGCTGAAAGAAACCCAAAATTTCAAGCATAATGAATATTTATAGGAGTAGGATAATCAATTAAGTGATCATTTACTATTGAAATTAAAGGACGTTTGACTAAACGCATTTTATTTACTTTTATTTACTTTTTATATTTTGAGATTTTATCGGTACTCGCTACTGGACTCGAACCAGTAACCTAATTAAGGAACGGATTTTAAATCCATCGTGTTTACCCTTTTCACCAAGCGAGCAAGCTTATACTGGTGCAAAAGGATTTGAACCTTTAAATGATAACATCAAAAGTTATTGCCTTTCCATTTGGCTATGCACCATTTAGCGAATAACGGGACTTGAACCCGTAAACTTTAGTTTGGAAAACTAATGAGGTTACCTATTTTTCTATATCCGCTTATTTTTTAAACTTCTTCCAAATATTCTCGCAACGATATTTTGTATGCGCAAACCAATACAGGTACTTTGAAGGTAGTTCAGTAGTATGTTTTTAAATTAATTGCTTTATTTAACTTCTTTACTATTAGTAAAGCTAATAACTTAGAAGACTGGTTTTCCAAACGTTGAACAAATATCAATTTTTTTTTAAAGGTTTCTTGGTAATTATCTAGGGTAAACTTCTCTAATTTACACGAAATAAACAAATTTAAGTCCACAAAATGCTCTTTTAATAACTTAAAGTTATGAGTTAGATTTTTAAATTCTGTTTGAGTCTGTAATTCGTTATTTAAAGATGTTATCACTTGTTCAAATGAATTTGCTATTAAGTTTTGAATATCAAGTGCTCGATTCTCTAAGTCTTTTTTCATTGAAGAGCTAAGTCTACTTAGCAAAAGCCACAGAAAGGTTACAAAACAAATTAAAATTAAAGTTTCTTCATTTAGTAGAATAATATTTTGTGAAATTAAAATTAAAGTGGTAAAGCTGATTACACTAACATTTAACATGATTTTTATATTCCGCCTCATCAATAAATTGATACAAATAAAAACAGTCATACAACATCTACGAAGTGTCAATACCAAGCTGCTGATTCAAAACCAAAATGATGCTGCTGAGTTAATTGATACTGATTTAAACGAATTAAACAAGTAAACAGCGAAATTGTACCAACAAAAACATGAAAGCCATGAAAGCCAGTAGCCATATAGAAAGTAGAACCGTAAATACCATCTGAAAGTCGGAAGTCAGCGACATTATATTCATAAGCCTGAAGAAAAGTAAATATCGTTGCCAAGATGATAGTAACAGCTAAACTAATTAGTGCTTGATTTCGTTGATTTCCAATTATTGAATGATGAGTCCAAGTAACTGTGCAACCTGAGAGTAATAAAATCAATGTATTTAAAAAAGGAATTTCCCATGGATTAATAACATGAATTCCTTTCGGAGGTCATATAGAGCCTATTTCAACTGCAGGTGCTAAACTACTGTGAAAGAATGCTCAAAAAAATGCAAAGAAGAAAAGAATTTCTGAAATAATAAATAAAATTACTCCGTATCGCAAACCTTGCTGCACGATACCAGTATGGCAGCCTTCAAATGTTGCTTCACGAATTACATCGCGTCATCAGACAAACATTACAAATAAAAGTGATAAAAAACTTAATAAAAAAATTGTACTCCCATTTTTAAATGCGTGCATATACATAACAGCTCCAATTGCACAAGAAAATGCTGACAATGAGGCTACAAAAGGTCAAGGACTTGGATCAACTAAATGAAAAGGGTGTCTTTGTACAGATTTAGAAATTTGAGATAAAAGAATCATATTATTTTTTTTTACTCTGCTCAGAAATTCTTTTTATAATTTCTGTAGTAAATTTACTACAAACGTTACTAACGTTTGTAGTAAATTTACTAGGATAAAATATTAAGACAAAAATAATTCCTAAAAATAGAATTTGAGAAAATGCTAATCTCATATAATTATTCGTTTAGTTTATTAGAAATTCAAGAAATATAATTAGACAAAGAGACTGCTTCAACCACAATAGGCATAAATCCGTGATTTATACCACAAATCTCACTGCACTGGCCATAATAGATTCCTTCTCGTTTAATAAAAAGAGACGTTTGATTTAATCGGCCTGGAATAGCATCGCATTTAATCCCCAAAGACGGAACGGCTCAGCTATGCAAAACATCAGCTGCTGATACAATTAATCTTACATGTGTATTAATGGGAATCACCATTCTATTATCAACTTCTAGTAATCTAAGCTGACCATTTTTTAAATCTTCTTCAGGAATCATATAACTATCGAACGCTATTGACTCATTATCTTCATTCAAATAATCTGAATACTCATAACTTCAATATCATTGATGACCTAAAGTTTTAATAGTAATCGCAGGAGATATAATTTCATCCATTGCATATAACAATGAAAAAGAAGGCACAGCTATAATTAATAATATAAAAGCAGGAGTTACTGTTCATATTATTTCTATTAATGTTCCATGTGATAAAGAAGATGGATTTGGATTGAATTCAAAATTGAAATGTCATAAAGTACGGCTTAACATTCAAGTTACAAAAACTGAAATAACACAAATAAAAAACATCAAATCATGATGTAAATTTATAATTCCTTCCATTATTGGAGTAGCTGGATCTTGAAAACCTATTTGTCAATTTTCAGCAGCATCACTTAATCCTAAAGTTGGAAAAAATATTATCAAAAGTAACGATGATAATTTTAATAGCATTTTATTAATTGGTTGATTCGCAAATTAAAGGCATTTCTTCAAATGTATGGTAAGCAGGTGGAGAAGTTACCGCTCATTCTAAACTAGAAGCTCCCTTTTCTTTATCCTGCGGATTTTCAAAATCTCAAGGTGAATCGATACAAATATGCCTAGATGTTAAAGATACAAAAACTAAATAAAAGAAAAATAAAGTACTAAACGCCGCTACGTAAGAGCCATACGAGGCTATTAAATTTCAACCTGCGTATGCATCTGGATAATCTGGAATTCGTCTCGGCATTCCTGCTAATCCTAAAAAATGCATTGGCATAAATGTTAAATTCACTCCAATAAATGTTGATCAAAAATGAATTTGACCAAGTATTTCAGGATATTGAAGTCCTGTTATTTTTCCAAATCAGTAATAAAAGCCCGCAAATATAGCAAAAACAGCTCCCATTGATAGTACATAATGAAAATGAGCTACTACGTAGTAAGTATCATGTAAACTTATATCTAAACCTGAATTTGCTAATACAATTCCAGTAAGGCCTCCAATTGTAAATAGAAAAATAAATCCAATTGTAAATAACATGGGAGTTTTAAAGTGTATCGAACCCTCTCACATCGTTGCAATTCAACTAAATATTTTTATTCCAGTAGGTACTGCTATAATCATTGTGGCAGCTGTAAAATATGCACGAGTATCAACATCTAAACCTACTGTATACATATGGTGAGCTCATACTATAAAGCCAAGTACTCCAATTGATACCATAGCATAAACCATTCCTATATATCCAAATACTGGCTTTCTCGAAAATGTCGAAACAATATGACTAATCATCCCAAATCCTGGTAATATTAGAATGTACACTTCTGGATGGCCGAAAAATCAAAATAAGTGTTGATATAAAACTGGATCACCACCACCAGCTGGATCAAAAAAGGAAGTATTAAAGTTTCGATCAGTTAATAGCATTGTGATAGCACCTGCCAAAACAGGAAGAGAAAGCAAGAGTAAAAATGCTGTTACAAAGATTGATCAAACAAATAATGGCATTCGATACATAGTTTGACCAGGATTTCGCATATTCATTATAGTGGAAATAAAGTTTATTGCTCCTAAAATAGAAGACGCACCTGATATATGTAAACTAAAAATTGCTAAATCCACAGCACCTCCCGAATGGCTTTGAATTGAACTTAGTGGTGGATACACTGTTCACCCTGTTCCTACTCCTACTTCAACGATTGCTGACGTTAATAATAGACATAAAGAAGGTGGAAGCAATCAGAATGAGATATTATTTAGTCGTGGAAAGGCCATGTCTGGACTTCCTATCATAATAGGTACTAATCAATTACCAAAACCTCCTATTAAAACGGGCATTACCATAAAAAAAATCATTAAAAAGGCGTGCGCTGTAATCAGCACGTTGTAAACTTGATGATTTCCTAGTAATAAATGATTTCCAGGTTGAGCTAATTCCATTCTTATTAAAATAGACATACAACCTCCAATAATACCTGAAAAAGCACCAAAAATTAAATACAAGGTACCTATATCTTTATGATTTGTTGAAAAAATTCAGCGAAATATTCAATGAGTAAAAAAAGTTGGCATTTGTTATAAGCTTTAATTACTTTTTTATCAAATGTTATGATCGAGAGAGACGGGATTCGAACCCGCAACTTTTAGCGCGACAGGCTAACACTCAACCTTTTGAGTTTCTCTCCCTTTTTATAAGTTAACAAGTTTAATTCTTAAGCCTAGCTTCTTTTGAAGAAAAGAAAGTACTTCTTTTTGCTTGTGTTTAGGAATTTGGCTAAATTCAATTAATATTTTTCCCTCACGAATAAACTTGCTATTTGAGTAAATTGGGCCTTTACCTCTACCCATTCTTGATTCTACATTCAATTTTGTTAAAGTACTATTAAACTCTAAAGTACTTCATATTTTACAACGACCCCCTCCACAAAAAAATTTGATTTTTTTGTAAAGATCTCTTTTAGTAACTTCCCATTTTTCTTTAAGAAGCCTTCCGCTTGATATTGCTTTTATTCCTAAAATCCCAGAATTTAAAAATTGAAATTTTCTTTTTCCTCGTATTACTTCTTTATTATGTGTTTTTTTTCTGATTTGCATGTTTAATTTCGTAAAATAGATATACTTGAAAAGTGCAGGTTCCCAATTTAGTGAAAATTGTTTGTGAATGAAATTCTACGTAATTGTTTAGTCGTGTCAAGGATAGCAAGCCAGAGCTTTGCTCATAACTTTTAGCCATCCTATTGCGGGTATTTTCAAAGCGACCTGATATTTTTAATTTGAATCCTTTAAAAATTACTTTAGCAATGCCCTTATTTAAGGATACGATTTTACTCGAGTTTAAACTACCTTTTAACAGATTTTCCAAATTAGCTAGGATTAATTTCAAAGAAAGCTTGCGTTCAAAAAGATAATTTACATAACGTGTAAGTAGACTAGCTGTTATAGAGAAATCTGATTCTTGAAAAACTTCAATGTTAAAATTATATAAATATACACCATTAATTTTTTTTAACGGCGCCTCGCAAAAGTATGATTGTTGGATATCCAATACATTTTTTTTAACAGAATAAGAAATCTTCATTTTAGAGCTCTTATAATTTAATTCAGCTAAAATCTTACTAATAAAATAATTTGATTTAGAATAAAGACAATGTTGTAAAAAATTGCTTAATTCAATTTGATTTAGAATAAAGCTAGTATATTTTTTACTTTTATTACCATAATTTTGTAGGGTGGAATCTCAAACTTGAGTTAATCCAAGCCTAAGTCCAAAGGGATTTGTTTTTTGAGCCATTTAAGATTTGATTGAGTTAGTTTGAAAGTTTTTGATCAAATTCGTGTTTTTAAACTTTTATTTATTACTAAATTTATATTTTTAACCGATCCATCTAATCATCTTTTAGATAATTCCTGAAAAATAAAAAGAAACTTTCAAACTATTTGATTCTTTCAGTATTTAAGTTTGATTAACTTGGCTAATAGGCTTGCCATAGGTATGGCAACCAACTTTACTATAGGTTAATTTATTTCGGTCCTCTCGTACTAGAAATAATCTTTTATTTTTCAATTCTTGCAGTAGATAGGGACCGAACTGTCTCACGACGTTCTGAACCCAACTCACGTACCTTTTTAACTAGCGAACAACTAGACCCTTGAAATTTTTTTCTATTTCAGGACAAGATGAGTCGACATCGAGGTATCAAACCGTGATATTAATATGAACTTTCAATCACGATGAATCTGTTATCCCTAGAGTTCCTTTTATCTGTTGAGCGATATTAATTCCACACTTTAATATCGGATCACTATGACTGACTTACGTCCCAATTCGATTGATTAATCTTATTGTCAAGCAATTTTACCATTATATTTTATTTACCATCGCACACCTCCGTTACATTTTAGGAGGTACTCGTCCCAAGTAAACTTTCTTTTTTGCACTGTCTTAAATAATAATTTAATAAGTAAATTTTTTTCCAAGGAGTGGTATTTCAACTGAGTCTTAACACTTCCACTTATACTATTCAGTAAAAATAGATTTACAATACAAAATAAAAGTAAAGGATCTAGGGTCTTTCCGTCTTACTGCAAAAAACCTGCATTTTCACAGGTATTGTAATTTCGCCGAATTTGTACTGGAGACAGTAGAGCAATCGTTAAACCATTCGTGCAGGACGGAATTTACCCGCCAAGGAATTTCGCTACCTGAGGATTCTTATAGTTAGAACCGCCGTTTACTTAGAATTCAGAGCTTAGCTTTTACTAAACTTTTTCTTTTTTAAGCACTGGGCAGGCATCAGACCTTATACTTCTTTCTAAAATTAGCAAAGTCCTGTGGTTTTGATAACCAGTCGTTGCTCTTTATTTTATGTTACCTATTTATTAGATAGGTTCTCTTTATCGCGAACTTACAGAGTCAATTTGCCGAGTTCCTTCAGTACAATTTTTTCGTTCACTTTAATTTTTTAACTAACCTTCCAGTGTCGGTTTAAGTACGGTCTTAAATTGTAGATTTTCTTGAGAAATTAAGAGGTACATTAAAGCTTCCTTAATTTAATCTCATGATCCACTAATTTCTTTTCACAATCATCGCATACAAATGGTTTTACACTTGTAAATTCCTATCGAATTCAACTTTCGTTTACTTCTTAAGGACCGACTCACTTAATGTTGCTGAATTTTCATTAAAAACCTTAGGTATAAAGTGACTATGATTTAGAACATAGTTTACGCTACTAATATCAGCATTCTCTTTTCTGAGTTTACTTTTTCAAGTATTTGACTTACAGAATGTTTCACTACTATCAAAGTTAGTTTGATTCATTATTTCGATATATAACTTATAGTCTCCTTTATTTTCAATTTGTAGAAAAGCAATGATGAGCTAAAACGCTTTCTCTAATGAAAAACTGCTTCTAAGCTTATCCTAGTAATACATTTGACTTTCTAGAAATTTTTTTCTCTAAGTTATAATTTTGAGATCTTAATAAATGAGCTGGATTGTTTTCCTTTCGTCTTTAAACCTTCTCGCTTAAAGACTGACTATGATTAACTTTTAAAATCTAATTCGGAGTTATATTAAATTCAGTAAGTTTTTACACCCCATCATTTAATTAGTTAGTACTCTAAATATAATTTAATTTAATCACGTAGTACTTAAATACGTTTCGTGAAAAACCGGCTATCTCCAAGTTTGATTAATCTTTCACTCCTAACCATAAATCATCTCTATATTTTGCTACATATGTGAGTGCAGTCTTCCAACTTAGTTTAATAAGTTTTCAACTTGTTTAAGGTTAGATCACTTGGTTTCAGGTCTAATAAATATTACTATAGTATGTATATTTCTATTTTGACTTGCAATATTTATTAACTTGCTGATTCATTATGCAAAAGGCAATTTGTAGTTATTTTAAACTTCAAAACTTTACGAATATTCAATTTAATCAGTTTCCTTTACGGAATTATTAGTCTTTTTTTCACAATACTTGTTTACTATCGGTTAAAAGTTTATTAGCTTTTAGAAGGTGGTTCTCCTTTTTTCACGCAAAGTGCGCTACTTTTTATATTTAATTTAGTTTGCTAAAGGACTTTTACCATTCTAGTTAGTTTGCAAATCTTTATTAATTTAAGCCATTTTTACGTTCATTCGCCATTACTTGTAGTTTCTCGTTTGATTTATCTTCTGTTACTAAGATGATTCAATTCACAGTTTTTTTATAAGTTAATTTAAGTTTTCTTTATGGAAACTTACAGATCACAAATATACATCTCCTTGCAACTTTCGATATTTTCGCCCTAAAACTTTTACCAAGACTTTTGTTGCATACTCTTTGTAAACTTTCAAAATTCCTCAATCAAT